TTTTTCTTATATTTATTATTTTTACATATTTTATTATACATAATATATTTATACTATAATAAATATATACCTCTTAGTATAAATATATACCTTTACTTTTATTTTATTTAAATTATTTTATCTAAATATTAAATACTTTGTTTAAGTTTAAATTTTAATATCTATTTTAAAAATTTCTATTATTTATTAGAATATTTTAGAATATTTCGAATTTCTATTTTAATAATATAATAATATTTTTTTTTTATTAAAATAGAATAATATAATAAAATAAATAATAATAATAAAGTTAAATAAGATTAAATAAAAAAAATCAAATGAAAAAAGAAAATAAAGAGAAGAAGGTGGATTTTTATCAATCTTTATTTCACGTGTTACATCACATAACAAATTTTTAATTTGGAATTAGGAGAGATGGCTGAGTGGACTAAAGCGGCGGATTGCTAATCCGTTGTACAAATTATTTGTACCGAGGGTTCGAATCCCTCTCTTTCCGCTTTCTCTGATCACTTGGTATTTTCTAATTCGAAAAGATTCTCATCCTATGAAACAAATAAGATTATTAAGAATTAATTTATAAAAAAGCAAAAAAAACTATAAATTTTTTATTCCTCACGTCCAGGATTGCGTCCTGGATCATTAGATAAGAATCCAAAGATAAAAAGGGAAACAAAGAATATCACTACTGTGTAAACAAAGAGTTTGAGAGTAAGCATTACACAATCTCCAAGATCATTTTTTTTTTTTGAAAAAGGGGAATAGATTGCCTATTTTTTACCACATATACCATTTTTTTGTTTTGACACCCCCAAAAATGAAAAATAAAACGAATTTCTTTGTAATAAGATTTTGATTCATTCGTTACCCGAGATTTCTTGTCATATCAATAATTAGGTATTATGGAGGACCTAATAGTCCATACTCACCGGAAGGTCAGAACGGGGAAAAGGCTGATCCAAATTCATCGCTGCGGTTATTCATTCAATATACAAGAATTTCCATTTTTGAATCGAGGGTTCGTAATGTAAGACTTATCTGATCTTATCAATTTTTATAATTTTTTTATCAAATACATCATCAATTTAGCAGAGTATTAAAGATTTCATCGAAAACTTACAGCGGCTTGCCAAACAAAGGCTAAGAGAAAAAAGAGTACAGGTATGACAGGCATAACATCTATGATTGGATTGAAAATGGCATAAGCTTCGGGCAATTTGGCGAAGAAAAAACTACTCGAATAAAGGACAGAATTAAGACAGATACCGATTAAACTAAAGATATTAAGCATAACAAGCATTTCGTTCTTGTGGATTAGATAATTTTGAGTTATTTTTATAAGGGAAAAATGAAAAAGGCAGATCAAGAAATCCTTCTTTTTCTTCGGTTCGGACTTTCCCAAATAAAAAATCCCTCTCCCCATTATCATTCTAAAATGAGAATATAAGGAATTCAACTTTCATACAATATCTTAATTGAATTCTATGTAATGATCAATGAATTTTTTTGATTCTATATCTACATGTCTTGAATCCTAGCAACAAAATATCCCATATGTTTTTGTGTATTTGGGTTGGGATTGACGAATAACCAATACCAATATTAGTATTGATTAATATCGAATAGAAATCAAAATGGGGCGTGGCCAAGCGGTAAGGCAGCGGGTTTTGGTCCCGTTATTCGGAGGTTCGAATCCTTCCGTCCCAGATCGTTTTTCATGAAACGAAAGATGGGATCACACTGCATTCCACATGAAACAAAAATTTGTTAAAGGGAAAAATCTTTTCTTATTAATTTTCAGAATGGTTCTAAGAATCATATCTGAGAATTCGTTTGGTTTCTCACAAACGGAATCAAGTGTCAAATGTGGGTAAAATTGAATATCTTTATTTTCATTCAATTCATATGATAGAATATGGGGTTAAATTAAATAAATTTGATCCTTGCTGACCCTTATCCGGATAAATACTTATTTATCCGTAGATAGAAATATTATATACCGGTTGAACCAATGACTATTCATGATTTTATATTGAATCAATTCCATACCGCTTTTAAATTTCAATTAGAGGAATGTTATGGTAAAACTTCGTTTGAAACGATGTGGTAGAAAGCAACGTGCGACTTGAAGGACATGGTCGGCTGTGGATTTTTACATCCGCCATCTTCTATAGTAATGAAGATGCTCTTGGCTCGACATAGTTTGTTCTGTTCTGCCCGGAACCTAATTTGTGTTGGGTTATAAGTAAATAGTACATGATGAAGCTCGAGAAGAAAGGATTGATTCATTTTTCAAGGGAAAGAATCTAGGGTTAGTGAAAATCAATAAGTTAGACCAACTCTGTAAGTATATCCTCACTATATATAAATTATAAATCGAAAGGTTCAAATTCAGAACAAGTTTGAAAAGTCCAATTTTTAGAAATTGGTAAAACTATTTCGATGAAAAGTGTATCACAAGGGAATCAACCATTCGTATTCTATTTATATAGAAAGAAATAACAAAAAAAGGTATGTTGCTGCCATTTTGAAAGGAATAAGGATCCCCGAGGTAATGTCTAAACCCAATGATTTCACAAAGCAAGGATAAAGGATTCCGAAACAAGGAAACACTATTTTCAATTGTCTCAACAATTGGATCAGACTGCGGAATAAAAATAGATTCGAAATGAGACAAACAAAAGAGTTTAGAGACGGCTCAATAAATGTCTAAGGATTTTCTTGTCAGAATTACCCAACTTGAGTTATGAGTATGAATGAGATTTCTTCCTTTTTCTGTAAGTAAGAAGAAAAAAGTACTCAATTCAAATTATAGTAAAATTCATTATTTTATGGATCCACTTGCTATTATATACAGAAATTGGAATCATTTTTCTCGAGCCGTATGAGGAAAAAACCTCCTATACGTTTCTAGGGGGGGCATTGTTTATTTACATCTATCCCAATGAGCCATCTATCGAATCGTTGCAATTGATGTTCGATTCCGAAGAGAAGGAAGAGATCTTCAAAAAGTAGGTTTTTACGATCCGATAAAGAATCAAACTTATTTAAATGTTCCTGCTATTCTATATTTCCTTGAAAAAGGTGCTCAACCTACAGGAACTGTTTATGATATTTTAAAGAAGGCAGAATTCTTTAAAGAAAGAACTTTGAGTTAATTAAAGGAAAAAATTATTAAATAAATAAAATAAAGTAGGGAAGGTTAACTAGTATCTATCCTTGTGTAATTATTTCTATTTACACACCATTTTCCTTTTTCTTGCTTTATTCATATTTTGGTGGGGGAATTGAATTTAACAACAAACAAGGGGTTAAGCTTGCTTATCGTACTTTTATTGATTGAATAAACCGGGGATTTTTTATTTACCTTTTCCTTAATTTTTCCCATTCCAATTTCTTATTTATGTTGTGCCAATCCAACACAAGTCTTTATTTTATTTACTTGATTTACTTTCTCAACATTGCTTTTATATTGACAATGGTGTATCGAACAAATATAATTCGATCGTAGATAAATAGGGCTGTTTATCCCCACCCCATATTGGTTTTTTTGTTTCCTTCACTCAAATGATGGGTTTGCCTTGCTGCATTTACTCTCATACAAGATGTATTTTCTTAGGGAAAATTAAAAAAGAATTTGATAAAAAATGGGTGGTCTGTCATAATTTTGACATTTCGATTAGGAATATTTTTAATCCGATCTGCTAATTTTGGTATTTTGTGTTTCTAATTGATCAGAAAATCCTTCTTTTCGATGTGTTGCTAGTTCAATGTTTTGATAGGGTCGTGCAGTGCAACTCAATTGATTTTTATATTTCGATCATATCTACATATCCTATTTATCCGGGTTGCTAACTCAACGGTAGAGTACTCGGCTTTTAAGTGCGACTATGATCTTTTACACATTTGGATGAAGCAACGAATTCGTCCAGACTATTGGTATAGTCTATAAGACCACGACTGATCCTCAAGGGTAATGAATGGAAAAAACAGCATGTCGTAATAAAATCAATTTATTATTTTATTAGATTTTTTATTTTATTAATTTATTTAATTTGAAATGAAAGTCAAAGTTAAAGTAGAACTTTGAGTTTATCCTTACCGAATCATTACAGTTCCAAAGGATTGTTTTGATTTTTGGAAGGGGACAAAAGAAATTCACATTTACAGTTGGGTCTAGTGAATAAATGGATAGAGCTCTATGGCTCCAATTCTGGTAAAATAAAAAGCAACGAGCTTATGTTCTTAATTGGAATGATTACCCGATCTAATTAGATGTTAAAAATGAATTAGTGCCTAATGCGGGAAAGAGTGGGTTCTCCTGTGAGTGAACCATTGATTTTTTCTTTTTTTTTTTTTTCAGAATCCTAATTATTCTTTATTATGGATTGTAGACGGATGTGTAGAAGAAACAGTATATTGATAAAGAGAATTTATTCCAAAGTCAAAAGAGCGATTGGGTTGCAAAAATAAAGGATTTTTTCTCCTGTTGTAATTATAACGAACATAAACCAATTGGATAGAAAAGGAAGGTAAAAAGATCTGTTGATTGGACTCCCTCTTTCTTTTCCGGGGTATATATTTTTTTCTTACTATACTATATACATAATACAATACCTAATACCCTGTTCTGACCATATTGCACTATGTATGTATCATTTGATAAACCAAGAAAAACCTCCTGCCTCTGGCTCAAGTAGAAATGTAAATGGAAGAATTACAAGGATATTTAGAAAAAGATGGATCTCGGCAACAACACTTCCTATATCCGTTTCTTTTTCAGGAGTATATTTATGCGTTTGCTCATGATCATGGTTTAAATGATTCGATTTTTTACGAACCCGTGGAAATTTTTGGTTATGACAATAAATCTAGTTCAGTACTTGTGAAACGTTTAATTATTCGAATGTATCAACAGAATTATTTAATTAATTCGGTTAATTATTCTAACCAAAATCGATTCGTTGGGCACAACAATTATTTTTATTCTCATTTTTTTTCTC